GCTAGTGTAGCTTAACTTAAAGCATAACACTGAAGACGTTAACATGGGGCCTAGAAACCCCCACAAGCACAAAAGCTTGGTCCTGACTTTACTATCAACTTTGGCCAAACTTACACATGCAAGTATCCGCAACCCCGTGAGAATGCCCTAAAACTCCCACCACAGAAGTTAAGGAGCAGGTATCAGGCACAATAAAATATTAGCCCACGACACCTTGCTCAGCCACACCCTCAAGGGATTTCAGCAGTGATAAATATTAAGCCATAAGTGTAAACTTGACTTAGTCAAGGCCAAATTAGGGCCGGTAAAACTCGTGCCAGCCACCGCGGTTATACGAGAGACCCAAGCTGATAGACATCGGCGTAAAGAGTGGTTAATAGACAATAAAACTAAAGCTAAACACCTTCAAAGCCGTTATACGCAACCGAAGGCAGGAGAAACCCCCACGAAAGTGGCTTTAAAATTATGAACCCACGAAATCTGGGACACAAACTGGGATTAGATACCCCACTATGCCCAGCCTTAAACAAAAATAGCACCCCACCCCCGCTACTCGCCCGGGAACTACAAGCACTAGCTCAAAACCCAAAGGACTTGGCGGTGCTTTAGAACCACCTAGAGGAGCCTATTCTATAACCGATAATCCCCGTTCAACCTCACCCTTTCTTGCCACTCCCGCCTATATACCGCCGTCGTCAGCTTACCCTATAAAGGTATTATAGTAAGCAAGGTTGGTACAGCCCAACACGTCAGGTCGAGGTGTAGCACACGAAGGGGAAAGAAATGGGCTACACTCCCTGACACAGGAAATACAGACGATAACCTGAAATATTTATCTAAAGGTGGATTTAGCAGTAAGGAGGAAAATAGAGAATTCCCCTGAAACTGGCCCTGAAGCGCGCACACACCGCCCGTCACTCTCTCCAAGCACATACAAGCCCCAATATATATAAACAACAACTGCAATAGGAGAGGCAAGTCGTAACATGGTAAGTGTACCGGAAGGTGTACTTGGCAAAACCAGAGCGCAGCTAAACTAGTATAGCATCCCCCTTACACCGAGAAGACGCCCGTGCAAATCGAGCCGCCCTGACACCCCACCAGCTAGCCCAAACCCCTAAAAACAACAACCCACTATTAATACCCCAACATTTTCACGTAAAACAAACCATTTTTCCACCTAAGTATGGGAGACAGAAAAAGACACACGGAGCAATAGAAAAAGTACCGCAAGGGAAAGCTGAAACAGAAATGAAATAATATATAAGGGAAAGACAGCAGAGATTAATACTCGTACCTTTCGCATCATGAATTAGCCAGTAATTCACAAGCAAAGCGCACTTTAGTTTGAAACCCCGAACCTAAGTGAGCTACTTCAAGGCAGCCTAACAAAGGGCAAACCCGTCTCTGTGGCAAAAGAGTGGGAAGACCTTCAAGTAGAGGTGACAAACCTACCGAACTTAGTAATAGCTGGTTGCCCAGAAATTGGATAAAAGTTCAGCCTTTTAACTTCTCTAGCCCCCCAGCAACGCCTGACCCAGACTACAAGAAATTAAAAGAGTTAGTCAAAGGGGGTACAGCCCCTTTGAACAAGATACAACTTTATCAGAAGGTAAAAGATCATATTATTTTAGACAATGTGCTATGGTGGGCCTAAAGGCAGCCACCCAATCAGACAGCGTTAAAGCTCAAGCACATATTCTCATACATTAAGACAAAATATCTTAAACCCCTAAACTTACTAGGCCTCTCCATGCCCCCATGGAGGCGACCCTGCTAATATGAGTAATAAGAGGGCCCAAGCCCTCTCCTGGCACTAGCACATACCAGAACGAACCCCCACTGAAAAATAACGTCCCCAAGCAAAGAGGGAACTGAACAAGACATCGTCACCCAGAAAAATGTTCAACAAACAAACGTTAACCCCACACAGGAGTGCCCAAGGAAAGACTAAAAGGAAGAGAAGGAACTCGGCAAACAAAAGCCCCGCCTGTTTACCAAAAACATCGCCTCTTGCCCCTAATATATAAGAGGTCCTGCCTGCCCTGTGACTTTAAGTTTAACGGCCGCGGTATTTTAACCGTGCGAAGGTAGCGCAATCACTTGTCTCTTAAATAGAGACCTGTATGAATGGCATCACGAGGGCTAAACTGTCTCCTCTCCCCGGTCAATGAAATTGATCTACCCGTGCAGAAGCGGGAATAAAACCGTAAGACGAGAAGACCCTATGGAGCTTTTAGATAAAGGATAGATTATGTTAAACAACCCCAGACAAGAGATTAAGCCTAATAATGCCTATCCCCATCTTTGGTTGGGGCGACCGCGGGGAGACAACCAACCCCCACGTGGAACATGTATACTCCACTTTAAAGCCAGAGCCACAGCTCTAACAAACAGAACGTTTGACCATACAAGATCCGGCACTGCCGATCAACGGACCGAGTTACCCTAGGGATAACAGCGCAATCCCCTTACAGAGCCCATATCGACAAGGGGGTTTACGACCTCGATGTTGGATCAGGACATCCTAATGGTGCAACCGCTATTAAGGGTTCGTTTGTTCAACGATTAAAGTCCTACGTGATCTGAGTTCAGACCGGAGAAATCCAGGTCAGTTTCTATCTACGAGATGTTCTTTTCTAGTACGAAAGGACCGAAAAGAAGAGGTCACTGGTTAAAACAAACCTCACCCCGACCTAATGAAGGCAACTAAAATAGGTAAGGGGGCATGACCCCTTGGCCAAAGAAAAAGGCATGTTAGAGTGGCAGAGCCCGGTAATGCAAAAGGCCTAAATTCTTGCCATAGAGGTTCAAATCCTCTCTTTAACTATGAATTCAATAATTTTAACCTACATTCTTAATCCCCTTACATACATCATCCCCGTACTTCTTGCAGTTGCATTTCTAACCCTACTCGAACGAAAAGTACTAGGCTACATACAACTCCGAAAAGGACCAAACATTGTAGGCCCTTGCGGACTTCTCCAGCCAATTGCAGATGGCATAAAACTATTTATTAAAGAACCAATACAACCAACCACATCATCCCCAATACTATTCCTTCTCGCACCTATATTAGCTCTTACACTAGCATTAATCCTATGAGCCCCGCTACCCCTCCCCCACCCTACAACAGACCTCAACCTAAGCATTTTATTTGTACTAGCCATTTCAAGCCTTACCGTCTACTCAATTCTAGCATCAGGTTGAGCATCTAACTCAAAATATGCACTCATCGGGGCCCTCCGAGCAGTAGCCCAAACAATTTCATATGAAGTAAGCCTAGGGCTAATCTTACTAAGCGCTATCATCTTTACAGGAGGCTACACCCTCCAAATATTTAATATAGCACAAGAAAGCATTTGACTTATTGTGCCTGCCTGACCACTAGCCGCGATATGGTACATCTCGACACTAGCAGAAACCAACCGAGCCCCCTTCGACCTAACCGAGGGAGAATCAGAACTGGTCTCGGGGTTTAATGTAGAATATGCAGGCGGACCATTCGCCCTATTTTTCCTAGCAGAATACACCAACATCCTATTAATAAATACATTATCTGCCACACTATTCCTCGGGGCTTCCCACCTCCCCAATATGCCAATAACTACAACAGCAAACCTAATGACCAAGGCAGCCATTCTATCCACCCTATTTTTATGAATCCGTGCATCATACCCTCGATTTCGCTATGACCAACTTATGCACTTAATCTGAAAAAACTTCCTTCCTATGACCCTAGCCCTCATAATCTGACACCTAGCCCTCCCAATTGCATCCGCAGGATTGCCCCCTTGCCATAACTAGGAGTAGTGCCTGAAATAAAGGATCACTTTGATAGAGTGAATTATGGGGGTTAAAATCCCCCCTTCTCCTTAGAAAAAAGGGACTCGAACCCTACCTGAAGAGATCAAAACTCCTAGTGCTTCCACTACACCACTTCCTAGTAAAGTCAGCTAAATAAGCTTTTGGGCCCATACCCCAAACATGTTGGTTAAACCCCCTCCTTTACTTATGAGCCCCTACATTTATATGTTGCTTCTCTCCAGCCTGGGACTAGGTACTACCATCACATTTATAAGCTCACACTGACTCCTTGCCTGAATGGGATTAGAAATTAACACCCTAGCTATTATTCCCCTAATAACACAACACCATCACCCCCGAACAACGGAAGCAGCCACCAAATATTTTCTTACCCAAGCTACAGCAGCCTCAACTCTACTCTTTGCAAGCACCACAAACGCTTGACTCACAGGCCAATGAGACATCCAACAAATGATTCACCCCGCCCCAGCCATAATAATTACCCTCGCCCTAGCACTAAAAGTTGGACTCGCCCCTTTACATACATGATTACCAGAAGTACTTCAAGGACTAAACCTAACCACCGGCCTAATTCTATCCACCTGACAAAAACTAGCCCCACTTGCACTATTGACACAAATCCCAACAATAGACCAAACAATTCTTACCACCCTGGCCCTTACATCTGCCCTCGTCGGTGGATGAGGAGGACTAAACCAGACACAACTCCGAAAAATCCTAGCCTACTCATCAATTGCACACCTTGGCTGAATAATCCTCGCACTTCAATACACCCCCTCCCTGACACTCCTAGCACTCATTATTTATATTATTATAACAATTTCAGCCTTCCTCACATTCAAACTAAACAAAACAACAAATGTTAATTCCCTCTCAATTTCTTACACAAAAACCCCAACCATTACTGCCATAGCCCCTCTTATCCTCCTTTCTCTCGGAGGACTTCCCCCATTAACAGGATTTATGCCGAAATGACTCATCCTTCAAGAACTGACAAAACAAGGAATACCACTCATAGCCACATTAATAGCCTTATCAGCACTCCTCAGCCTATATTTCTACCTTCGCTTATCCTACTCCATAACACTTACCTCATCCCCTAATAACTCTCCAGGGACTACCCCCTGACGACTTTTCTCCCCCAAACCCTCCCTCTCCCTCTCCGCTTTCACAATAATAACCCTTCTTCTCCTCCCCACCACCCCCACCACTATAACCCTCCTCACCCTCTAAGGGACTTAGGTTAACACCCCAGACCAAGGGCCTTCAAAGCCCTAAGCGAGAGTTAGAATCTCCCAGACCCTGTAAAATAAGACTTACGAGACACTAACTCATATCTTCTGTATGCAAAACAGACACTTTAATTAAGCTAAAGCCCTACTAGACAGGCAGGCCTCGATCCTACAAACTTTTAGTTAACAGCTAAACGCTCTAACCAGCGAGCATCAATCTACTTTCCCCGCCTTGCGAAAAAAAAAAGGCGGGGAAAGCCCCGGCAGGCGGAAACCCTGCTACTTAAGATTTGCAATCTAATATGTATAACACCCCGTGGGCCTGGTAAAAAGAGGGCTTAAACCTCTGTTTATGGGTCTACAATCCACCGCCTACCTCGGCCATTTTACCTGTGACAATCACACGATGATTTTTCTCAACAAACCACAAAGACATTGGCACCCTATATCTAGTATTTGGTGCTTGAGCTGGTATAGTAGGCACTGCCCTAAGCCTTTTAATCCGAGCCGAATTAAGTCAACCGGGCGCTCTTCTAGGAGACGACCAGATCTACAATGTAATCGTTACAGCACATGCCTTTGTAATAATTTTCTTTATAGTAATACCAATTATGATTGGGGGCTTCGGAAACTGACTGATTCCCCTCATAATTGGCGCCCCAGACATAGCCTTCCCTCGAATGAATAATATAAGCTTCTGACTCCTCCCCCCATCTTTTCTACTCCTTCTTGCTTCTTCTGGAGTAGAGGCCGGGGCGGGTACAGGATGAACCGTTTATCCTCCTCTAGCAGGAAACCTCGCACATGCAGGCGCCTCCGTAGATCTAACTATTTTTTCTCTCCACCTGGCAGGAGTTTCTTCCATTCTTGGCGCCATTAACTTCATCACCACAATCATTAATATAAAACCCCCCGCCATCTCCCAATATCAGACACCATTATTCGTCTGGGCTCTTTTAATTACAGCAGTACTTCTTCTCCTATCCCTTCCCGTGCTTGCCGCCGGCATTACAATACTCCTAACAGACCGAAACTTAAATACCACATTTTTTGACCCGGCAGGCGGAGGAGACCCAATTCTTTACCAACACCTCTTCTGATTCTTCGGACACCCAGAAGTATATATTCTAATCCTGCCCGGATTTGGTATAATTTCACACATTGTTGCATACTATGCCGGAAAGAAAGAACCCTTCGGTTACATAGGAATAGTCTGGGCTATAATAGCCATTGGTCTACTAGGCTTCATTGTATGAGCCCACCACATGTTTACAGTAGGCATGGATGTAGACACACGAGCCTATTTTACCTCCGCCACAATAATTATTGCAATCCCCACAGGTGTAAAAGTATTTAGCTGATTAGCCACCCTGCACGGAGGAACTATTAAATGAGAAACCCCGCTTCTATGAGCATTGGGCTTTATCTTTTTATTTACCGTAGGAGGCTTAACAGGCATTGTCTTGGCCAACTCCTCCCTAGATATTATGCTTCACGACACGTACTATGTCGTTGCCCACTTCCACTATGTCTTATCCATAGGAGCAGTTTTTGCCATCATAGCAGCTTTTGTACACTGATTCCCCCTACTCTCAGGCTACACATTACATAATACCTGATCAAAAATTCACTTTGGAGTCATGTTTACAGGTGTTAACCTAACATTTTTTCCCCAGCACTTCCTGGGGCTAGCAGGCATACCACGACGATACTCTGACTACCCAGACGCTTATACACTATGGAACACAGTATCCTCTATAGGGTCTTTAATTTCACTAACAGCCGTTATTATGTTCCTATTTATCCTCTGAGAAGCATTTACTGCTAAGCGAGAAGTTCACTCCGTAGAACTCACAACAACAAACGCTGAATGACTCCACGGCTGCCCACCCCCCTACCACACATTTGAAGAGCCCGCCTTTGTTCAAGTACAAGCACCCCATTAACGAGAAAGGGAGGATTTGAACCCCCATAAACTGGTTTCAAGCCAGACACATAACCGCTCTGCCACTTCCTTTATTAAGATTCTAGTGTAAAGAAAACACACTGCTTTGTCAAGGCAGAGTTGTGGGTTAAACCCCCACGTATCTTACACAAATGGCACACCCCACACAACTAGGATTTCAAGATGCAGCATCCCCAGTTATAGAAGAACTTCTCCACTTCCACGATCACGCCCTAATAATTGTATTCCTCATTAGTGCGCTAGTACTTTACATTATTGTAGCTATGGTAACCACAAAACTTACTAATAAAAATATCCTAGACTCACAAGAAATTGAAATCATTTGAACAATTTTACCCGCAATTATTTTAATCCTTATTGCCCTTCCCTCCCTTCGAATCCTCTACCTAATAGACGAAATCAATGACCCACACCTAACTATCAAAGCAATAGGACATCAATGATACTGAAGCTACGAATATACCGATTATGAATCCCTCGGCTTCGACTCATATATAATTCCCACACAAGACCTAACCCCAGGACAGTTCCGACTACTTGAAGCCGACCACCGAATAGTAATCCCAACCGAATCCCCGATTCGAGTACTTGTCTCCGCCGAAGATGTCTTACACTCCTGGGCAGTCCCGGCCCTCGGGGTAAAAATAGACGCGGTACCAGGACGCCTAAACCAAACAGCCTTTATCGCATCCCGTCCAGGCGTATTCTTTGGACAATGTTCCGAAATCTGTGGGGCCAACCATAGTTTTATGCCCATTGTAGTAGAGGCCGTCCCCCTTAAACACTTCGAGAACTGATCCTCCCTAATACTTAAAGATGCCTCGCTGAGAAGCTAAACAAGGTATAGCGTTAGCCTTTTAAGCTAAAGATTGGTGCCTCCTAATCACCCTCAGCGGCATGCCCCAGTTAAGCCCCGCCCCTTGACTCATAATTCTAGTATTCACCTGACTTGTATTTATTACAGTCCTGCCCACAAAAGTATTAGCACATACCACCCCCAACAAGCCAACCCAACAAAACACACAAAAACCTAAAACAGAATATTGAAATTGACCATGATAACAAGCCTATTCGACCAGTTTATAAGTCCCATGTTTATAGGCATTCCATTAATCGCCGTTGCCACCCTTGTCCCATGATTACTTTGACCAACCCCTACCACCCGATGATTAAACAACCGCCTCCTAACCCTTCAAGACTGATTCATTAACCAATTTACACACCACCTGTTTATACCAATAAAAACAGAAGGGCACAAATGAGCCTTAATCCTAACTTCTTTGCTTCTATTCCTAATCTCTCTCAATATGCTAGGACTTATCCCATATACCTTCACACCCACCACCCAACTCTCAGTCAACTTAGGCCTCGCCGTTCCCCTCTGACTTGCAACAGTACTAATAGGCTTGCGAAACCAGCCCACTATTGCACTAGGCCACCTCCTGCCGGAAGGCACCCCCACCCCGCTAATCCCTATCCTTATTGTTATCGAAACAATTAGTCTATTAATTCGCCCATTAGCACTAGGAGTACGACTAACCGCGAACCTCACAGCAGGCCACCTACTCATTCAACTAACCGCCACAGCCACGTTTGCGCTACTATCGCTCCTCCCAACCGCAGCAGTTCTTACAATAATTCTAATATACCTTCTCACAATACTAGAAATTGCAGTAGCAATAATCCAAGCCTATGTATTTGTTCTTCTAATAAGCCTCTATCTACAAGAAAACGTCTAATGGCCCACCAAGCACACGCATACCACATAGTAGACTCAAGCCCATGACCCCTAACAGGGGCAACCGCCGCCCTCCTAACAACCTCTGGTATCGCCATATGGTTTCACTTTAACTCAATGATCCTAATAAATATTGGACTTACCCTAATACTCATAACAATGTATCAATGATGACGAGACGTAATCCGAGAAGGAACCTTCCAAGGACATCATACGCCCCCCGTACAAAAAGGCCTCCGATATGGAATGATTCTCTTTATCATATCAGAAATTTTCTTTTTTATTGGCTTTTTCTGAGCTTTCTACCATTCAAGCCTTGCCCCCACTCCAGAACTAGGAGGATGCTGGCCCCCCGCCGGCATCACTACCCTGGACCCATTTGGAGTACCACTCCTTAATACAGCCGTGCTACTCGCCTCCGGCGTTACAGTAACCTGAACGCACCACAGCATCATAGAAGGCGAACGCAAACAAGCCATCCACTCCCTCACCCTTACAATCCTATTAGGATTTTACTTCACACTTCTGCAAGCAATAGAATATTACGAAGCTCCATTTACAATTGCAGATGGAGTATACGGCTCCACCTTCTTTGTAGCCACCGGCTTCCACGGCCTACACGTCATTATTGGCTCTTCTTTCCTGACCGTCTGCCTTCTCCGACAAATCCGATACCACTTTACAGCCAAACACCACTTTGGATTCGAAGCCGCAGCTTGATACTGACATTTCGTAGACGTCGTCTGACTATTCCTGTATATCTCCATTTACTGATGAGGCTCCTAATCTTTCTAGTATTAAAATAGTATAAATGACTTCCAATTATTTGGTCTTGGTTAAAATCCAAGGAAAGATAATGAACTTAATTACAATAACTGCTACTGCCCTAGCATTATCCACAATCTTAATTACTATCTCATTTTGATTACCTTTAATAAGCCCAGATCAAGAAAAACTATCTCCCTATGAATGCGGTTTTGACCCCCTGGGCTCAGCTCGACTCCCATTCTCCCTCCGTTTCTTTCTAGTTGCTATTCTATTCCTACTATTCGACTTAGAAATTGCCCTTCTCCTCCCCCTCCCATGAGGAGATCAATTACCCACCCCCCTTCTTACCCACTTCTGAGCAACCCTGGTATTATCTATGCTAACCATGGGCCTAGTCTATGAATGGATACAGGGGGGCCTAGAATGGGCTGAATAGGTAATTATTTTAACTAAAATATTTGATTTCGACTCAAAAGCTCGTGGTTTAAGTCCACAATTACCCAATGTCCCCCACCCATTTTACCTTCTCAACAGCCTTTCTACTGGGCCTAACAGGCCTTGCATTTCACCGAACCCACCTATTATCCGCACTTCTCTGCTTAGAAGCTATAATGCTATCCCTTTTCCTAGCCCTATCCTTATGAACCCTTGAACTAAACTCCACCAGCTCCTCGGTCTCCCCTATGTTCCTTCTTGCATTCTCAGCCTGCGAAGCAAGCGCGGGCTTGGCGCTGCTGGTAGCAACAACCCGAACTCATGGAACAGACCACCTACAAAACCTTAATCTCCTGCAATGTTAAAAATCATTGTGCCAACAATTATGCTTATCCCCTTCACCCTAATAGCCCCCTCAAAATGACTATGACCCACAACCCTAATCCAAAGCCTAACAATCTCTATCTTAAGCTTTATCTGACTGAAAGCCCCGGCAGGAACCAACTGAAATAACCTAAATACTATCACAGCCACAGACGGCCTATCTACCCCCCTTATAGTGCTCAGCTGCTGACTTTTACCCTTAATAATTTTAGCCAGTCAAAAACACATAACCTATGAGCCCCTCTCCCGACAACGAATATTTATTGTACTAATAACATCACTGCAAATCGCCCTTGTAATTGCATTTTCTGCCACCGAACTGCTACTATTCTACGTGATATTTGAAACCACACTAATTCCAACCCTGATCCTAATTACACGCTGAGGTAACCAAGCAGAACGCCTAAATGCTGGAACCTACTTCCTATTTTATACACTCGCAGGCTCCCTTCCTTTATTAGTCGCCCTCCTCCTACTACAAAACACCACAGGTACCCTCTCCCTACTCACGCTACAGTACACACCAATTATTTCTATAACAACCACCGCCGATAAATTATGATGAGCCGGTTGCCTTCTAGCATTTCTAGTCAAAATACCACTATACGGAATACACCTGTGACTACCCAAAGCACACGTAGAAGCCCCTATTGCAGGCTCTATAGTACTAGCCGCCGTTCTTTTGAAATTAGGTGGCTACGGAATAATACGAATACTAATTCTACTACAACCCCTCACAAAAGAACTCAGCTATTCATTTATTGTCTTAGCATTATGGGGGATCATTATAACTGGGATGATCTGTCTACGACAAACAGACCTTAAATCACTCATTGCCTATTCATCCGTAGGACACATGGGCCTTGTAGCAGGGGGCATCCTCACCCAAACTTCCTGAGGACTCACGGGGGCCCTAGTTCTTATAATCGCCCATGGTCTAACCTCCTCTGCCCTCTTTTGCCTAGCTAATATTAACTATGAACGAACGCACAGCCGCACCATACTATTGGCCCGAGGACTACAAATACTCCTCCCGCTTATAGCCACCTGATGATTTATGACAAGTTTAGCCAACCTAGCACTACCCCCTCTACCCAACCTAATAGGAGAACTTGTTATCATCACCTCTCTCTTCAATTGATCCGGATGAACCATTGCAGTTACAGGAACAGGCATACTAATTACTGCAGGATATTCCCTTTACATGTTCCTAATAACACAACGAGGCCGCATCCCCACACACATTATTTCCATCGACCCCTCCCACACCCGAGAACACCTATTAATCATCCTCCATCTCCTCCCCCTTCTCCTCCTGGTCATAAAGCCCGAGCTAATTTGGGGCTGAATCACATAAACTAATGACTAGACTAACCAACCCCGAGAGAGGCCTGCTGGCAACGAAGACTGCTAATCCTCGTCCCCTCGGTTGAAGTCCGAAGCTCACTCACAAGCTCCTAAAGGATAATAGCTCATCCACTGGTCTTAGGAACCAAAAACTCTTGGTGCAAATCCAAGTAGCAGCTATAGCCCCTCTTAAATTTTTACATTCTACTCTATTTTATTTGCTGCGCCCCCAAAAAGCAAAATATCACCACCAGCTGAGCCCAAACTGCATAATGCTCAGACGACCCACTATTTAGCACCCTAACAATATATTTCAGATATTTATAAATACGGGGCATATGCAATAATTGACACTACATATTTATATAAATTATAAATACGAAAGACCACTACCAACTTTATTAAGGCTCAATAAGCCCCCATACTAAAAACACACCCTTGACCATCAAGGATGCCTGAGTATTCGGAACTTCCGAATATTCCGGCAGTGTGTTTTTTTTTTGGCGCTACCACACCAAATTTCCTATATTATCCCCCGACTAACATAAAACCACCCCGACCTAATATGCCCGTAGATATAGTTTAAAAAAACACTAGATTGTGATTCTAAAGATAGAAGTTAAAACCTCCTTATCCACCATAAAGCTAAAACCCTACTAAGCTACTAATAATGCCAAACACCTTAATGTAGCAGCCTATACCCTTGGTGAAACCCCAAGTAGCAGCTATGCCCCTTACACATATTACTCTAACATCCGCCTTAATCATCACCCTTCTACTCTTATCTCACCCTCTACTATCAGCCCTGTCCCCTCAATCCAAAAAATCAGGCTGAGCCCTCCTCCAAGTAAAAACAGCAATCAAACTAGCATTCCTTATAAGCCTCCTACCCCTTCTCCTGTACATATCTGAAGGAGCAGAAACAATTACCACTAACTGGGACTGAATAAATATCCTCACCCTTGATATTAACATTAGCCTGAAATTTGACCTCTACTCAACAATCTTCGTCCCCGTAGCTCTATACGTAACATGATCTATTATAGAATTTGCATCCTGATATATACACGAAGACCCTAACATAAATCGATTCTTTAAATACCTCCTCACCTTCTTAATCGCCATAATTATCCTGGTTACAGCGAATAATATATTTCAACTATTTATTGGCTGAGAAGGGGTCGGCATTATATCATTTATTCTAATCGGGTGGTGATACGCCCGAGCAGATGCAAACACTGCAGCCCTACAAGCAGTTCTCTACAACCGGGTAGGAGACATCGGGCTAATTCTTGCAATAGCCTGAATAGCTGCAAACTTAAACTCATGAGAAATACAGCAAATATTCTTAACGTCTAAAACCCAAGACATCACCCTCCCCCTGCTCGGACTTATTCTTGCTGCTACAGGCAAGTCCGCCCAATTTGGACTTCACCCCTGACTACCCTCTGCCATAGAAGGGCCCACCCCAGTCTCCGCCCTACTGCACTCAAGCACCATGGTCGTAGCAGGCATTTTTCTGTTAATTCGGATAAGCCCCATAATAATAAATAATCCACATGCCCTCACTGTATGCCTGTGCCTCGGAGCCCTAACCACGCTATTTACAGCAACCTGTGCACTCACCCAAAACGATATCAAAAAAATTATTGCTTTCTCTACATCAAGTCAACTAGGGCTTATAATAGTTACAATTGGCCTCGGACAGCCCCAACTAGCTTTCCTTCACATCTGTACACACGCTTTCTTTAAAGCAATGCTATTTTTATGCTCAGGGTCTATTATCCACAATCTTAACAACGAACAAGACATTCGTAAGATGGGAGGTATACACCATCTCACCCCCATCACCTCCTCTTGCCTGATACTTGGAAGCCTAGCACTCACTGGCATACCCTTTTTAGCAGGGTTTTTCTCTAAAGACGCCATCATTGAAGCCCTAAATACATCACACCTCAACACCTGAGCCCTGACCCTAACCCTCCTAGCCACCTCTTTCACCGCTGTTTACAGCTTTCGAATAGTATTCTTAGTATCCATAGGCCACCCCCGATTTATTACCCTCGCCCCCATTAATGAAAACAACCCTGCAATAATTAACCCTATTAAACGCCTGGCCTGAGGAAGCATTATTACTGGGCTCCTACTCACCTCAAACCTATTAACATCTAAAACAAGCATTATAACCATGCCCACCCCCCTCAAACTCACAGCAATACTAGTCACAGCCCTAGGACTACTAACAGCCCTAGAACTAGCAACTCTCACTAACAAACAATTTAAAATAATACCCCAAATACAAGCCCATCACTTCTCCAATATACTAGGCTTCTTCCCAATACTTACCCACCGCCTACCCCCAAAACACACCCTCCTACTAGGACAAATCATTGCTAGCCAAATAATAGATCAAACATGACTTGAAAAAACAGGACCAAAAGCCGCCGCCTCTTTAAACCTCCCACTAATTACCTCAACCAGCAACGTACAACGAGGTATGTTAAAGACTTATCTGAGCCTATTCCTCCTTACACTTATAATAGCCCTGCTAATATTTAATTAAACTGCTCGCAAGGCCCCCCGTCCTAGGCCCCGAACCACTTCTAATACAACAAACAAAGCTAAGAGTAATACTCAAACCCCCACCACCAGCATTCAACCCCCCACCGAATACACCCCTGCAACACCCGCCATATCCCCTCGAAAAACAGAAAACTCAACAAGCTCATCTACTGTCACCCAAAAACTACTAAACCAACACCCCCAAAAATAACCCGCCCCCGCCACAACAAAACCTAAACACCCCACTACACTCAATATCACCGGACCACTCCCAAGAGTCTCAGGATAGGGCTCAGCTGCCAAAGCTGCCGAATAGGCAAACACAACCAGCATTCCCCCTAAATAAATCAAAAACAACACTAATGACAAGAAAGGAGCCCCACACCCTACCAACAGCCCACACCCCATTCCCGACACAACAACCAAACCCAATGCTGCAAAATAAGGAGAAGGATTTGAAACAACTGCCACTAATCCTCCAACTAAGCCAAATATAAGAATACACATAACGTAAGACATAATTCCTGCCTGGACTTTAACCAAGACCAGTGACTTGAAAAACCACCGTTGTATTCAACTACAAGAACACCTAATGGCCAGCCTACGAAAAACACATCCACTTTTAAAAATTGCAAACGAAGCCCTAGTTGATCTACCCACCCCCTCCAACATCTCCCTCTGATGAAACTTCGGCTCTCTCCTGGGTCTCTGCCTTATTGCCCAGATCATCACAGGCCTATTTCTTGCCATACACTACACCCCCGACATTATATCAGCCTTTTCATCCATCGCACATATCTGTCGAGATGTAAACTTCGGATGATTAATCCGAAATGTACACGCCAATGGTGCCTCCTTCTTCTTCATCTGTATCTATCTCCACATTGGACGAGGATTATATTATGGCTCCTACCTATATAAAGAAACATGAAACATTGGAGTTATTCTGCTACTATTAGTTATGATAACTGCTTTCGTGGGCTACGTCCTGCCCTGAGGACAAATATCATTCTGAGGCGCAACAGTAATCACCAACCTTCTCTCCGCCATCCCTTATGTAGGAAACTCCCTAGTCCAATGAATCTGAGGAGGCTTCTCCGTAGACAACGCAACCCTGACCCGATTCTTCGCCTTCCACTTCCTCCTGCCATTTATTATCGCAGCTGCAGCAGTTCTCCATCTATTATTCCTCCACGAAACAGGCTCAAACAACCCCACGGGCTTAAGTTCAAACACCGACAAGATCCCATTCCACCCCTACTTCTCATACAAAGATCTCATAGGATTTGCCATTCTACTTCTAGCCCTCATCTCCCTAGCACTATTCTCACCCAATTACCTAGGTGACCCAGATAATTTTACCCCCGCCAACCCCCTCGTGACACCCCCACACATTAAGCCCGAGTGATACTTCTTATTTGCCTACGCCATTCTCCGATCAATCCCTAATAAACTAGGAGGGGTATTAGCCTTGCTAGCATCAATCCTAGTACTTATAATTATCCCCCTCCTTCACACATCCAACCAACGAAGCCTCACCTTTCGCCCCCTCTCCCAACTAACCTTTTGACTTCTAATCGCAAACGTGGCCATCCTCACATGAATTGGGGGCATACCCGTTGAACACCCCTATATTATTATTGGACAAGTAGCATCTTTCCTTTACTTCTTTATCTTCCTAATACTACTTCCAACAACAGGATGACTAGAAAACAAACTTCTAAAATTATACTGCACTAGTAGCTCAGCGCCAGAGCACCGGCCTTGTAAGCCGACCGCCGGGGGTTAAAATCCCCCCTAATGCTACTCAAAGAAAGGAGATTTTAACTCCCACCCTTAGCTCCCAAAGCTAAAATTCTGAGTTAAACTATTCTTTGTACGAATAGTACATATATGTATTATCACCATATATAGATATGCACCATTATATATAATGCTTTAGGAGACATACTATGTATTATCACCATTTCTCGAATTTAACCATTCATACATCAACAGTAAGATAAGATACAACACAAGACATATAATGAATATTTAACGCCTTATGAAAACTCATAGATATAACCCAAGTAAATAACCTCATATCAAGTTAAGACCTAACATAAACTTAATTGAATCATATATACCAGGATTCAAAATACTATCAAGATAACAAGCCGATGCAGATAAGGAAGACATTCGAGTCAAGCGTTGGAACTACGTTTCTTGAAGGTGAGGGACAATAATTGTGGGGGTTTCACCTAGTGAACTATTCCTGGCATTTGGTTCCTATTTCAGGGCCATTAATTGATATTATTCCCCATTCTTTCCTTAAAACGGGCATAAGTTGTTGGTGGAGTTCATACTCCTAGTCACTCCACATGCCGAGCGTTCTTTCTAATGGACTAGGTTATTTTTTTCTATTTCCTTTCACTTGGCATTTCAGAGTGCAGCGCTAAGACTTGTTGACAAGGGAGATCATTTTTCTTGCTTACAAATAATAAATGTTAATGTAAAAAGACTTTTTAAGATGATTTGCATAACTGATATCAAGAGCATATATAGTAATTATTTCTCCTAACATAACTGATATATCCCCCCTTGGCTTTTGCGCGTAAACCCCCCCTACCCCCCCATACTCGTAAGCTATTATTTATTCCTGAAAACCCCCCCGGAAACAGGAGAACCTCGAGTTGGGTCTTTGATCACCCCAAAATGCGTTATTTATAATATTAAAATAATGTATTTT